TCTCTTCTCGAGAAACAAGTGGGGTATTTCTTTGCAAAATTGTGCTCAATTTCATATGTGGCAATTCCGCCAAGATCTCTTCGTTAGTTGGGGGAAGAATCAGCACGAATCGGATTTTTTGAGGAACGTCTCGAGAGAGAATTGGATTTGGTTAGACAATGTGTGGTTGGTGAACAAGGATCGGTTTTTTAGCAAGGTACGGAATGTATTGTCAAATATTCAATATGATTCCACAAGATCTATTTTCGTTCAAGTAACGGATTCTAGCCAATGGAAAAGATCTTCTTCTGATCAATCCAGAGATCCTTTTGATTCCGTTATAAATGAGAATTCAGAATATCACACATTGATCGATCAAACAGAGATTCCACAACTAAAAGAGAGATCGATTCTTTGGGATCCTTCCTTTCTTAAAACGGAACGAACAGAGATAGAATCAGATCGATTCCCAAAATGCCTTTTTGGATCTTCCTCCATGTCCTGGCTATTCACGGAACCTGAGAAGCGGATGAATAATCATCTGCTTCCGGAAGAAATCGAAGAATTTCTTGGGAATCCTACAAGATCAATTCGTTCTTTTTTCTCTGACAGATGGTCAGAACTTCATCTGGGTTCGAATCCTACTGAGAGGTCCACTAGAGATCAGAAATTGTTGAAGAAAAAACAAGATGTTTCTTTTGTCCCTTCCAGGCGCGCGGAAAAGAAAGAAATGGTTGATATATTCAAGATAATTACGTATTTACAAAATACCGTCTCAATTCATCCTTCGGAACCAGATCACATCCCGGATCTGGTTCCGAAGGATGAACCGGATATGGACAGTTCCAATAAGATTTCATTCTTGAACAAAAATCCATTTTTTGATTTCTTTCATCTATTCCATGACCGGAACAAAGGGGGATACACGTTACGCCACGATTTTTTTGAAAGATTCCCAGAAATGGCGGATCTATTCACTCTATCAATAACCGAGCCGGATCTGGTGTATCATAGGGGATTCGCCTTTTCTATTGATTCCTACGGGTTGGATAAACAAAAATTCTTGAATGAGGTATTCAACTCCAGAGATGAATTGAAAAAGAAATCTTTCTTGGTTCTACCTCCTCTTTTTTATGAGGAGAATGAATCTTTTTCTCGAAGGATCAGAAAAAAATCGGTCCGGATCTACTGCGGGAATGATTTGGAAGATCCCAAACTAAAAACAGTGGTATTTGCTAGCAACAACATAATGGAGGCAGTCAATCAATATAGATTGATCCGAAATCTGATTCAAATCCAATATAGCACCTATGGGTACATAAGAAATGTATCGAATCGATTGAATAGATCCGATCGTAACTTCGAATATGGAATTCAAAGGGATCAAATAGGAAATGATACTCTGAATCATATAACTATAATGAAATATACGATCAACCAACATTTATCGAATTTGAAAAAGAGTCAGAAGAAATGGTTTGATCCTCTTATTTCTCGAACTGAGAGATCCATGAATTGGGATCCTGATGCATATAGATACAAATGGTCCAATGGGAGCAAGAATTTCCAGGAACATTTCGTTTCTGAACAGAAGAATCCTTTTCAAGTAGTGTTCGATCGATTACGTATTAATCAATATTCGATTGATTGGTCCGAGGCTATCGACAAAGAAGATTTGTCTAAGTCACTTCGTTTCTTTTTGTCCAAGTCACTTCTCTTTTTGTCCAAGTCACTTCCCTTTTTCTTTGTGAGTATTGGGAATATCCCCATTCATAGGTCCGAGATCCACATCTATGAATTGAAAGGTCCGAATGATCAACTCTGCAATCAGTTGTTAGAATCAATAGGTGTTCAAATCGTTCATTTGAAGAAATTGAAACCCCTCTTATTGGATGATCATGATACTTCCCAAAGACCGAAATTCTTGATCAATGGAGGAACAATATTACCATTTTTGTTCAAAAAGATACCAAAGCGGATGATTGACTCATTCCATACTAGAAAAAATCGCAGGAAATTCTTTGATAACACGGATTCCTATTTCTCAATGATATCCCACGATCGAGACAATTGGCTGAATCCCGTGAAACCATTTCATAGAAGTTCATTGATATCTTCTTTTTCTAAAGCAAATCGACTTCGATTCTTGAATGATCCACCTCACTTCTGGTTCTATTGTAACAAAAGATTTCCCTTTGATGTGGAAAAGACCCGTATCAATAATTATGATCTTACATATGGAAAATTCCTCAATATCTTGTCCATTCGCAACAAAATCTTTTCTTTGTGCGTCGGTAAAAAAAAATATATTTTTTTGGAGAGAGAGACTATTTCACCAATCGAGTCACAGGTATCTGACATCTTCATACCTAACGATTTCCCACAAAGTGGTGATGAAACGTATAACTTGTACAAATCTTTCCATTTTCCAATTCGATCCGATCCACTCGTTCGTAGAGCTATTTACTCGATCGCAGACATTTGTGCAACACCTCTAACAGAGGAACAAATAGTCAATTTGGAAAGAACTTCTTGTCAGCCTCTTTCAGATATGAATCTATCTGATTCAGAAGGGAATAACTTGCATCAGTATCTCAGTTTAAATTCAAACATGGGTTTGATTCACACGCCATGTTCTGAGAAGTATTTACCATCCGGAAAGAGGAAAAAACGGAGTCTTTGTCTAAAGAAATGCGTTGAGAAAGGGCAGATGTATAGAACCTTTCAACTAGATAGTGCTTTTTCAAATCTCTCAAAATGGAATCTGTTCCAAACATATATGCCATGGTTTCTTACTTCGACAGGGTGCAAATATCTCAATTTCACCCTTTTAGATACTCTTTCAGACCCATTGCCGATACTAAGTAGCAGTCAAAAATTTGTATCCATTTTTCATGATATGATCCATGGATCAGATATATCACGGCCAATTCTTCAGAAGATTCTTCCACAATGGACTCTGATAAGTGAGATTTCGAGTCAATGTTTACAGAATATTCTTCTGTCCGAAGAAATGATTCATCGAAAGAATGAGTCACCCATTCCATTGATATGGGCACATCTGAGATCAACAAATGCTCGGGAGTTCCTCTATTCAATCTTTTTCCTTCTTCTTTTTGCTGGATATCTCGTTCGTATACATCTTCTCTTTGTTTCCCGAGCCTCTAGTGAGTTACAGACAGAGTTAGAAAAGATCAAATCTTTGATGATTCCATCATACATGATGGAATTTCGAAAACTTCTGGATAGGTATCCTACATCTGAACTGAATTCTTTCTGGTTAAATAATCTTTTTCTAGTTGTTCTGGAACAATTAGGAGATTCTCTGGAAGAAATACTGGGTTTTGCTTCTGTTGGCAACATGCTATTGGGTGGTGGTCCCGCTTATGGGGTCAAATCAATACGTTCTAAGAAGAAATATTGGAAGATCAATCTCATCGATCTTGTAAGTCTCATACCAAATCTCATCAATCGAATCATTTTTTCGAGAAATACGAGACATCTAAGTCGTACAAGTAAAGAGATCTATTCATTGATAAGAAAAAGAAAAAACGTGAACGGTGATTGGATTGATGAGAAAATAGAATTATGGATCGCGAATAGTGATTCGATTGATGATGAAGAAAGAGAATTCTTGGTTCAGTTCTCCACCTTAACGACAGAAAAAAGGATTGATCAAATTCTATTGAATCTGACTCATAGTGATCATTTATCAAAGAATGACTCTGGTTATCAAATGATTGAACAACCGGGATCAATTTCCTTACGATACTTAGTTGACATTCAGAAAAAGGATCTAATGAATTATGAGTTCAATAGATCCTGTTTAGCAGAAAGACGGATATTCCTTGCTCATTATCAGACAATCGCTTATTCACAAACCTCGTGCGGGGCTAATAGTTTTCATTCCCCATCTACTCATGGAAAACCCTTTTCGCTCCGCTTAGCCCTATCCCCTTCTAGAGGTATTTTAGTTATAGGTTCTATAGAAACTGGACGATCCTGTTTGGTCAAATACCTAGCGACAAACTCCTATGTTCCTTTCATTACGGTATTTCCGAACAAGTTCCTGGATGACAAGCCTAAAGGTTATCCTATTGATGATAGTGACGATATTGATATTGATGATATTGATATTGATGATAGTGAGGATGACCTTGATATTGATACGGAGCTGCTAACTATGACGAATGTGCTAACTATGTATATGACGCCAAAAAGAGACCTATTTGATATCACCCTTCAATTCGAATTAGCAAAAGCAATGTCTCCTTGCATAATATGGATTCCAAACATTCATGATCTGCATGTGAATGAGTCGAATTACTTATCCCTCGGTCTATTAGAGAACTATCTCTCCAGGGATTGTGAAAGATGTTCCACTGGAAAGATTCTTGTTATTGCTTCGACTCATATTCCCCAAAAAGTGGATCCCGCTCTAATAGCTCCGAATAAATTCAATACATGCATTAAGATACGAAGGCTTCTTCTTCCACAACAACGAAAGCACTTTTTCATTCTTTCATATACTAGGGGATTTCACTTGGAAAAGAGGATGTTCCATACTAACGGATTCGGGTCCATAACCATGGGTTCCAATGCGCGAGATCTTGTAGCACTTATCAACGAGGCCCTATCCATTAGTATTACACAGAAGAAATCCATTCTAGAAACTAATACAATTAGATTAGCTCTTCATAGAAAAACTTGGGATTTTCGATCCCAGATAAGATCGGTTCAGGATCATGGGATCCTTTTCTATCAGATAGGAAGGGCTGTTGCACAAAATGTACTTCTAAGTAATTGCCCCATAGATCCTATATCTATCTATATGAAAAATAAATCATGTAAGGGAGGGGATTCTGATTTGTACAAATGGTACTTCGAACTTGGAACGAGCATGAAGAAATTCACGATACTTCTTTATCTTTTGAGTTGTTCTGCCGGATCGGTCGCTCAAGATCTTTGGTCTTCATCCAGACCCAATGAAAAGAATTGGATCACTTCTTATGGATTCGTTG